AGCTTCCATAAAAGCTAGACTAAGCAATAAAGTACCTCGTATTTTACCCTCTGCTTCTGGTTGTCTCGCAATACCCTCTACAGCTTGGCCTGCAGCAGTACCTTGACCAACTCCGGGTCCAATAGAAGCAAGTCCTACAGCCAATCCAGCAGCAATAACGGAAGCGGCAGAAATCAGTGGATTCATGGTAAGTTCCTCGCACAAAAAAAAAAAAAAATGGTTAATGATACAATCAACCAATGAATTATTACTTAATTTTATCATTAAGTTTGATCATTAAGATCTATTGGGTCGGAGTAACTAAAAACTAATGATAATATTACTGAATCGTCAGAACTACTTCGATATCTCGTTTTTTGTTTCTACCCATGATGAAGTTTTTGTAAATCCATATACATACGGCTCTAGTTATTGCATTTCTTTCTTTCCAACCATTCTTTCATTCCATCCTTCGTTCTTTACTCTTCTATATCCTTGAGTTCATCTGTTTTTTCATCCAATCCACAATCACAAATGAAACAGAAGAAAGGACTTGACTTATCTTGTAATCCATCTAATCTAAATGCAGTAAACTGCAATCAAATCAATATATGCAATCATCAATATATGCAATCATCAATATATGCAATGGATATCAATATGATCGATATCAACGATATCAATATATCAATATAACGATATCAATATGTATATCAATACATATATATATATATTTTTTATTTATTTTGCTATATATATTGCTATCTATATATATTGCTATATATATTACATATATATAGCATATAGTTAGATATATATATAGTTAGTTAGTATATAGGTAAGGCATAAGGACTTCTATTTATATATAGATAGGACTATATAACTAGTGAATATCTAATATTACATATACATATTACATATACATTTCTTTCTTCCATAACGTAAACTGGCCACATTTTATATTGAATCGGATTATAGAATCATTCCTCGAAACCCACACAAAAAGCGGCTAGACTTATAGACATTACATACATCTAGTGTGACCTCCCCAACCCATCCCTTTTTTTTTTTTACAATTCCGTAATATCGTTCATCTTCTCTCCTACGACTCTAGGTCATATATTCATACGTATTTATATCTATTATGTTCTCCAACCAAGCAGATTATCTTGAACCATGCATGAATTGGGATAAGCTAAAAAAAAAGACTATTTCGAAAACTAGTCAATGATGACCCTCCATGGATTCACCTATATAAGCCGCGGCTAACGTTGCAAAAATAAGAGCTTGAATACCACTTGTAAATAATCCAAGAAACATGACAGGTATAGGAACTACTGAAGGGACTAAAGAAACAAGAACAACAACTACTAATTCATCAGCCAATATATTCCCGAAAAGTCGAAAACTAAGAGATAAGGGTTTTGTGAAATCTTCTAGGATGTTAATTGGTAAAAGTATTGGAGTTGGTTTGATGTATTTCTCGAAATAACCCAACCCTTTTTTGGTAAGACCTGCATAAAAATATGCCACTGACGTGGGTAAAGCTAAAGCAACAGTAGTATTTATATCATTCGTGGGCGCAGCTAACTCCCCATGAGGTAACTGTATGATTTTCCAAGGTAAAAGGGCACCTGACCAATTAGAAACAAAAATAAATAGGAACATAGTTCCAATAAAAGGAACCCAAGGTCCATATTCTTCTCCAATCTGGGTTTTGCTCAAGTCTCGAATAAATTCAAGGACATATTCAAAGAAATTCTGACCGTCGGTCGGAATGGTTTGTGGATTCCGAACAGCTATGATGGCTGAACCTAACAAGATAGCAATTACGACCCAAGAAGTGATAAGTACTTGGGCATGGATTTGTAAACCTCCTATTTGCCAATAGAAATGTTGGCCTACTTCTACACCCGATATATCGTATAACCCCTTGAGTGTTTTAATGTAACATGGTATAACATTCATATTGTCCTCTGATAGAAATTGAACTTCAAAAAAGGAATTAGTTTGATTCAACCATTTCTTTCTCAACTCACCAACTTGAATCATTAATCATATATTTAGGATACCAAGAAATCACATAACATCATAATATATATCAATATCCCCAGTTCTTTTTTTTTTTCTATTTTTAAAAATTCAAAAAAAAGTAACCGATCCAATAAATCTATGGAGTTGCCCAATAATTAACATTAACTAATTTTATTATTCTTAATCTTAATCATAATCAACGATTTCTTATATAGCTAGAACGACCTTCACAAATTGCGGATACTAATTTGTTAAGAATCAATCGAATTGAAGCTATAGCGTCATCGTTGGCTGGAATCGAAATATCTGCAAGATCTGGGTCACAATTTGTATCGATTAAACAAATCGTTGGAATCCCCAAAATGGCACATTCTCGAAGAGCCGTATATTCTTCTTGCTGATCAACGATGATCACAATATCAGGCAATCCCGTCATATATTTGATCCCACCGAGATATGTTTGCAAGGTAGATAATTTTCTCTTCAACATTGCTGCATCTCTTTTGGGGAGACGGTTGAGTTTCCCCATCTTTTCTTCTGCTCTTAAGTCCCTGAACTTATAAAGTCTCGTTTCCGTAGTGGACCAATTCGTTAACATACCACCGAGCCATTTTTGATTAATAAAATGAGACCGAGCCCTTATTGCAGCTGATGCTACTGAATCCGATGCTTTATTTTTGGTACCGACGATTAAGAAGTTTTTTCCCCTACTTGCTGCATCAAAAACTAAATCACAGGCTTCTGATAAAAAACGAGCAGTTCTAGCGAGATTTGTAATATGAATACCTTTACGCTTTGCAGAAATGTAAGGGGCCATTCTAGGATTCCATTTCTTAGTACCATGACCAAAATGAACTCCTGCTTCCATCATCTCTTCCAAATTGATGTTCCAATATCTTCTTGTCATTTTTTCCCACACTTCCTTTTTGTTTTTTCTTTTTCGTATTATTAACAAAGAGACGAGGTACCTTGAAATAAATAATTGTTCCGATGGAACCTTCTACCGGGGATTGACCATTGATACACGGCACAAACCATAATTTTTTTTAATTACTTATTTTATTTATTACCAAATCAATAATCAGACCAGTATAGTTAAAAGATAGTTAAAGTGAAAATGAACCCGCTCTTAGGAATCATTAAATCGCATAAATGATTGTTCTGATGTCTCATGTAAATTTGTCTCATGGAAATTGTTTGTCGCGTAAGAACAAAATAATTCTCTATGGTGTAACAAAATATCTCTCATTTCCAACTCGAATAGATTTTTTCTTTTGATTTCCAAATAAATGTTTTTGTCTTGCCTTGAACGGTGCACAAATTTTTGGAATCCGGTACCAACAGGTATAATCCCCCCCAGAACAACGTTCTCTTTCAGGCCTTTCAACCAATCAATACGACCTCGTAGAGCAGCTTTTGCTAAAACTCGAGCGGTTTCTTGAAAACTTGCTTCGGATATGAAACTTTGAGTATTCAGAGACGCTCTTGTTATTCCCAATGAGATTGCCCGATAACAGATTGATTCGTCCAAAGCGCGCCCTGCTCGTTCCGCTCGCAACAATCCGATTAATTCTCCAGGCGAAAAAACATTAGACATTCCATCTTCTGAAACCAACACTTTTGATGTTACTTGACGTACAATAATCTCTATATGTCTATTATGGATCTGTACCCCCTGGGATCGATAAACCTTTTGGATCTTATTAACCAAAGAGATACGACTTTGGGCTATGGTTAGCTCAGCTCCAATCAAAAACCCCCAGGGGATCCCAAGAATTCTTGGTATACGCTCGTTCCAACCTTCAACTCTCCTTTCGAGGTTCATCGATATTGAATCAATCGAACGCACTTCTAAGATTTGTTCTACTTTTGGAAGACCTTGCGTTATGTCACCAGATCTCGATTTTTCATATATAAATGTAACTAATGTATCTCCTTCGTAAAGGATTTTCCCATAATGACCATGAACAGTTGCTCCAGGAGTAGCCAAATAAGACTTAGCCGATCTTATAACTAAAAAGTCGACATTAACAATTAAAATTTGACCAGATTTTTTTACGTGTGGTTCGTATTTAAATAGACATACATTTTCACAAATAAATTGTCCAAGGCTAATTTTGATCGATGTCTCTTCACAATAATCATGATGGAGAAAGCACCAATTCAAATGGAATGGGTTCAAAACGATGTTACTGCATAGATCGGGATTATAAATCCTCCTATTTTCATCTATTAAACAGTATTTAAGTACTTGAAGTACTTGGAAAATCTGTTTCAAATTGTCAAGTAGCAAATATTTCTTTAACACGATCTGATTATGAGTTATTAAATGGTAAGATGAATAAAAATTCGATATTTTAGGTACAATAGCGCCTAAGGGACCTAAATAATCCCTAATTGGAATTAGGGGATCCGATTCTTTTGTCACATTGTTATATTTCGAACTATTGAATGGACCAATTCGAGAACAATTGGATGATGACAAAATTAGCAAAGATTGGCATTCCTTATTTCGATTCAACAACATACCAATAGTTCCTTGATGTTGGCTAAGTGATTGAATCTTCGCCTTGGAATAAAAAGGATTGATATTGGTGCAATCTAATCCATTATCGGGAATCAATCCGGAACTTGCCCTATCATACCTTTTTCCGGTATACGAAATAGTGGACTTGACTAACTCAATTCTTATGAAATCGCGAATTAGATCATTTGCCCTTACCTCAACAAAGGAAGCATGAACCTCTTCTATAGAACCATTTTGTTCTTGGTCCCAATTCAATACTAAGCAAGTCCGAACTAATTGAATACTTGTGTGATAAATTCCTCGAATTGACTTGCCATTTCCATAAAGGATATAATTGACAACTCTAAATTGGACATTATCCTTTTCCTGCAAGATATCACGAGGGAAAAGTGTTGCTAAATTTATCCCATCGGATATTTCATATGTGACTACGGGTCGAACCAAAACAAAATACTTTTTC